TGAATAGAAAATTTATAATTTCGATTATTTACTCATATAAACTAATCAATTTGAAATTGAATTCCTTTAGGTCTTCGAATATGTAGAAGAATAATTTTTCCGTTTCCTTATTTTTTTTAGTTAAGATATTCTATATGAATATGTATCAACTTAAAATGATACAAAGTAAATTCTTTTTTTGTGTCATATTTTTGAAATTATTTTAATGAGTCATTAAAAAAAAAAATGAGAAAGTTTTTTAAGTTCTACCCCAGGATATGGGGTCGAACTAGATAGTTACAATAGTTGATTTCCAAGAGACCATAAGCTGCACGAAGACCTAAGTTAAATAAAACGGACATCGGGAACCTTTCTATTTTTATTTATCAACTATAAGTATTTTATAAATATACTATATTAAATGAGATTGATTGCTTCAATCTCGACAATTAAATAGGAATAGGCTATTATAAGTTTGAGAAAGCTGCTATGGTGAAATTGGTAGACACGCTGCTCTTAGGAAGCAGTGCTAGAGCATCTCGGTTCGAATCCGAGTAGCAGCATGCTTTGTTCTAAAAGAGATAGAATTAGAATTGCTTATTTTTATTCTGTAATGAAATTACACGACTCTCTTTTTCAAATTTTTATGATATTTTTAACTTTAGAACATATATTAACTCATATTTCCTTTTCGATTGTTTCAATTGTAATTCTAATTCATTTAATAACCCTTTTTGTTGATGAAATAAAAAAATTAGATGATTCGTCAGAAAAGGGCATGATAACCACTTTTTTATGTATAACAGGATTTTTAGTGACTCGTTGGATTTATTCAAAGCATTTTCCATTAAGTAATTTATATGAATCATTAATCTTCCTTTCATGGGGTTTCTGCATTATTAATATCGTTTCATATTTCAAAACAAAACAAAATGATTTAAGTGTAATAACCACGTCAAGTGTTATTTTTACACAAGGTTTTGCTACTTCAGGATTTTTAACTGAAATACATCAATCAGAAATATTAGTACCCGCTCTCCAATCCGAGTGGTTAATAATGCATGTAAGTATGATGGTATTGGGTTATGCAGCTCTTTTATGCGGATCATTATTATCCGTATCACTTCTAGTCATTGCATTTCGAAAAAACATAACGATTTTTTGTGAAAGCACTTATTTCATAAATGATTCGAATGAAAGAAACTATTTTTTTTTTTATACTTCTTGTTTTTCTACTAAAAATTATTATAGATCTCAGTTGATTCACGAGTTGGATTATTGGAGTTATCGTATTCTTAGTCTAGGATTTATCCTTTTAACCATAGGTATTCTTTCAGGAGCAGTATGGGCTAATGAAGCATGGGGATCCTATTGGAATTGGGATCCGAAGGAAATTTGGGCATTTATTACTTGGACCATATTCGCGATTTATTTACATACTCGAACAAAAAAAAACTTGCCCCCCACAAATTCTGCAATTGTGGCTTTTATAGGCTTTCTTCTAATTTGGATATGCTATTTTGGGGTTAATCTTTTAGGAATAGGGCTACATAGTTATGGTTCATTTTCGTTAACGTCTAATTGACTTGAAGAAGGGAATAGAATCAAAACAGAGAATATATATATTCGTGTAAGCCAGCGAGAACCATTTGAATCAAGTAGTGCAATGATTCACATGGTTCTCATAAACATCAAACATATCGGGTAAAATTTGAATTTTTTTTTTTTTTTATATTAAGATACTTTTTTTCTTCTCTTAAAAAAATATTTATTTTTTCATTGTACGACGAAAAATAATAGGATTTTTTTGTTTTATTCATGAAAACTATCTAAAAAAATTCGATAGAATAACTTCGACCTTGTCAACTGATAATGAAAGAATGAAATCGGGATAAATACCAATACCTATTCCGGGTAAAAAAAAGGAGATCGAAACAAATAACTCTCGAGGCCCTGAATCAAAAAAATAAGAGTTTGACATATTAAAAAATTTGTATCCATAGAACATCTGCCGTAACATATTTAATAAAAAAATAGGAGTTAATATCATCCCAATTCCCATTCCAAAAGTAATTAGTATTTTTGTCATTAAAAGGTATTTTTGGCTGCTAATTATTCCAAAAAAAACTAGAAATTCTGCAACAAAACCGCTCATCCCCGGTAATGCAAGGGAAGCCATTGAAAAGCTACTGAGCATCATGAAAATTTTTTTCATTGGGATAGCAATTGCGCCCATTTCATCGAGATAAGCAAGACGTATTCTATCATAACTTGTTCCTGCCAAGAAAAAAAATGCAGCACCAATAAATCCATGTGATATTATTTGTAAAATAGCTCCATTAAGGCCCGTATTGGTTAGAGAACCAATTCCTATAATTATGAAACCCATATGAGATACAGAGGAGTAGGCTATTCTTTTTTTTAAATTATATTGACCAGGAGATGCTGAAGCTGCATAAACTATTTGCATTGTGCCTATTATCATTAACCAAGGAGAAAATATAGAATGAGCATGAGGTAA